TATCGATAAGAATTCTAGTTCTTACTGTTCATATGTTATGGTATGAATATACCATACCAATTCGTTATGTATGGATGATGAGATTCCATTGATACAGAGCCAATTCCAATAGACTTATTGAACGTTCCCATTGGCGTGCATCCAGCAGGAATTGAACCTACGAATTTGCCAATTATGAGTTGGGCGCTTTAACCATTCAGCCATGGATGCTTAACAGGGCTCATCGTACATCGTGAATAACCAAATTCCAATTGAAATGAAATCTTTAGGAGGAATCAATGAAAATCTTTAGGAGGAATCAATGAAACGACATCAATTCAAATCCTGGATCTTCGAATTGAGAGAGATATTGAGAGAGATCAAAAATTCTCACTATTTCTTAGATTCATGGATCAAATTCGATTCAGTGGGATCTTTCACTCACATTTTTTTCCACCAAGAACGTTTTATGAAACTCTTTGACCCCCGAATTTGGAGTATCCTACTTTCACGTGATTCACAGGGTTCAACAAGCAATCGATATTTCATGATCAAAGGTGTAGTACTGCTTGTAGTAGCGGTCCTTATATCTCGTATTAACAATCAAAAGATGGTCGAAAGAAAAAATCTCTATTTGATGGGGCTTCTTCCTATACCTATGAATTCCATTGGACCCAGAAATGAGACATTGGAAGAATCTTTTTGGTCTTCCAATATCAATAGGTTGATTGTTTCGCTCCTGTATCTTCCAAAAGGGAAAAAGATTTCTGAGAGTTGTTTCATGGATCCGCAAGAGAGTACTTGGGTTCTCCCAATAAATAAAAAGTGTATCATGCCTGAATCGAACCGGGGTTCGCGGTGGTGGAGGAACCGGATCGGAAAAAAGAGGGATTCTAGTTGTAAGATAGCTAATGAAACCGTAGCTGGAATTGAGATCTCATTCAAAGAGAAAGATAGCAAATATCTGGGGTTTCTTTTTTTATCCTATACGGATGATCCGATCCGCAAGGACCATGATTGGGAATTGTTTGATCGTCTTTCTCCGAGGAAGAAGCGAAACATAATCAACTTGAATTCGGGACAGCTATTCGAAATCTTAGGGAAAGACTTGATTTGTTATCTCATGTCTGCTTTTTGTGAAAAACGACCAATTGAAGGGGAGGGTTTCTTCAAACAACAAGGAGCTGAGGCAACTATTCAATCAAATGATATTGAGCATGTTTCCCATCTCTTCTCGAGAAACAAGTGGGGTATTTCTTTGCAAAATTGTGCTCAATTTCATATGTGGCAATTCCGACAAGATCTCTTCGTTAGTTGGGGGAAGAATCAGCACGAATCGGATTTTTTGAGGAACGTATCGAGAGAGAATTGGATTTGGTTAGACAATGTGTGGTTGGTAAACAAGGATCGGTTTTTTAGCAGGGTACGGAATGTATTGTCAAATATTCAATATGATTCCACAAGATCTATTTTCGTTCAAGTAACGGATTCTAGCCAATCGAAAGGATCTTCTGATCAATTCAGAGATCTTTTCGATTCCATTAGAAATGAGGATTCAGAATATCACACATTGATCGATCAAACAGAGATTCAGCAACTAAAAGAAAGATCGATTCTTTGGGATCCTTCCTTTCTTCAAACGGAACGAACAGAGATAGAATCAGATCGATTCCCGAAATGCCTTTTTGGATCTTCCTCAATGTCCCGGCTATTCACGAAACGTGAGAAGCAGATGAATAATCATCTGCTTCCGAAAGAAATCGAAGAATTTCTTGGGAATCCTACAAGATCAATTCGTTCTTTTTTCTCTGACAGATGGTCAGAACTTCATCTGGGTTCGAATCCTACCGAGAGGTCCACTAGAGATCAGAAATTTTGGAAGAAAAAACAAGATGTTTCTTTTGTCCCTTTCAGGCGATCGGAAAATAAAGAAATGGTTGATATATTCAAGATAATTACGTATTTACAAAATACCGTCTCAATTCATCCTATTTCATCAGATCCGGGATGTGATATGGTTCCGAAGGATGAACCAGATATGGACAGTTCCAATAAGATTTCATTCTTGAACAAAAATCCATTTTTGGATTTATTTCATCTATTCCATGACCGGAACAAAGGGGGATACACGTTACACCACGATTTTGAATCAGAAGAGAGATTTCAAGAAATGGCAGATCTATTCACTCTATCAATAACCGAGCCGGATCTGGTGTATCATAGGGGATTTGCTTTTTCTTCGGTCCGGATCCACTGCGGGAATGATTTGGAAGATCCAAAACGAAAAACAGCGGTATTTGCTAGCAACAACATCATGGAGGCAGTCAATCAATATAGATTGATCCGAAATCTGATTCAAATCCAATATAGCACCTATGGGTACATAAGAAATGTATCGAATCGATTCTTTTTAATGAATAGATCCGATCGCAACTTCGAATATGGAATTCAAAGGGATCAAATAGGAAATGATACTCTGAATCATATAACTATAATGAAAATGAAATATACGATCAACCAA